CCTGTTATCCAATAAAAACCTAAAATGCCTAATAATAAACCAAAATCCCCGACACGATTAGTTACAAAGGCTTTTTGACAAGCATTTGCCGCAACAGGTCGTGTGAACCAAAACCCTATTAATAGATACGAACATATTCCAACCAATTCCCAAAAAATATAAATTTGTATCAAATTAGAACTAGTAACTAATCCCAACATGGAAGTACTGAAAAAACTCATATAAGCAAAAAATCTTACATATCCTTGATCATGAGACATATAATTATCACTATAAATAAGAACCATAATTCCAACAGTAGTGATTAATATTGACATAATAGAAGTAAGTGGATCAATTAAGTAGCCGAATTCTAAAGAAAAATCATTAGTGATGATCCAAGACCATACATATTGATAGATAGAACTGCTATTTATTTGCTGAATAGACAGATCAATCGAAAAAATCATGACTATACTTAACAATAAAATACTATGAAAGGACCACATACGACGAAGATTTTTTGTTGCCGTGGGAAAAAGAAGAAGTCCCACCCCTATTAACATAGGAACTGGAAGTGGAACGAAGGGTATTATCCACGCATATTGATATGTCTGTTCCATAAAAAATAAAAAGTTTTTTATTCTTAATTAAGTGTTTCCGATTCACCGGATCTTATCTCTTTTGAAAGGAGTCAATAAAAAAATCAAGATATGGACTAACTTAAATAGAATTTTCTAATTTTATATTCTTACTTATTGTTTATTGTGAGTCTTTCTTAAATACTTCAACTATTCAAATCAAGAAGTTACAATTGGTCAAATGATATAACTAAAGTACTCGTAAAACGTGAATACTTAGTTAGTCACTAATATATTTATGAAGATACCGAAAATGAAAAATTCAATGATTATTAAAAAATTTCTAGTCATAGAGCAAGTATAAAGAATTACACTAAAAATACTAATCTGAATCATAGGATTAGATTAACTAAGATCACTAACCTGGCCTAATGAAATAAGAACTCGCTATTTTAGTTAGTTTATTCAAAATCATTAACTAGTTCATTATGGAATTGATTGATTTATTTCCAGTCTAATAAAATCAAAAACATTAAAGATTCAAGTTTTTCAGTAAGCAACAAGGGTGGGGTTCTTAAACCTTTCAATGTATTTTAGTACATGTAAATTAAATGTAGAACGACGAAAATAGGCAGAAATAGAAATGTAGGGTCTTTTTGATTCTTTATGTTATAGAGTTCAACCAATTTAATTGCTAGGGCACGGCGTATTCTATAGATTTGAATAAGAAAGAGAAATAAAAGTATCAATATCAATCAATACAAATTTTTCTTTCTTACGAATATTGTATGGACTAGAAAAACCATTTTCTTTTTGAAAAAAAAAATCATATATCCTCTTCTTCTAGTAATATTTTATGCAATTTTCACATATCTTTCACCTATCTCGATTTATATGAAAATAATATTATCTAGAGAATAAAAAGAACAATTCGTTTTGAACAATAGATGTCTTTCACATCCAACTATAATAATGAGTAACCTCTTCATTTTTAAATGGCAGTTCCAAAAAAACGTACTTCTATATCAAAAAAGCGTATTCGTAAAAATATTTGGAAACGGAAGGGATATTGGGCAGCGTTAAAAGCTTTTTCTTTAGGGAAATCTCTTTTGACCGGAAATTCAAAAAGTTTTTTTGTGCGACAAACAAATAAGTAATAAAACGTTGGAATAATCTGAATTGATTTGACTCGAAAAAAAGGTCCATTTCATAATTAAAAATGAACAATTTACATTACCTATTTTTATTATTGTTGGGCTAATCAATATGAAATGGACCTTTCTTTTCTCCTATGATATGTGGAATAAGAATTTTTCTGTTTAATGAATTCTACAACTAATACTTTTTTTGTTTGAAAAAAGAATAAAGACAGGATACAAGGTTTTAACCCTCTTTTAGTATGTTTTTTCATTTCCAAGGTGGGGAGTTTTATTTTCCCCATCGAACTATTTGTTCCAATTACAATAATAAATAAGAAAATTCTTTTTTCTCTCTATATCATATCTATAGAAGAGCAAATAGAAAATCTTTAGCTAAGTTAAAATTAATGAATTGTTGATACTAATTGATTCCATTTTTAAAACTTTTTGTGTAACTTTCGGACTTCTTAATTTCCTTTCTCTAAATTATTATATAGATCTCCCATATATCTTTCGCTTTCAACCCAATCAAAAAAGCCGTTAGCTTAGTTAGGATATTGTGTACGAAAAATGTGTCATTTTTAAATAATTCAAAAAAAATGGGGTCTATTTTGTAAAAATGCATTTTTTTGAGTTCGATCGCGGTAGAACTATCTAGTTACAAGAGTTCAATCTCAGGAAAGCATAACCTACACGAAAGTCTTAAATTAATTTAATAAACTGACACCCTAAATGAAAATAATGAACTTTCAAATCCCTATTTGAATGAATTTGGATTTATCAGTTTAAATCTTTCCTAAA